GTTTCAAAAAATTCTATTTCCTTTTTTTAGGATCTGAATGAAAAAGAAACTTCATTAATTGGTTCAAAACATTTTTTCTGGGTAATATCTGTTGAGACTTTTTCTTTCAACTCAACTTGAAAGAAAAATAAAAGAAAGAAGCAATAAGTTGATTTACTTCTTCTGGGTAGCCCAAGAATATATAAGAATTAATATATAAGAATTCTATTGTGTAAGAATTCGGAATGAAATACAATATTTCAATAAATTTGGTTCAATATTCTGTAGAACCAAACCTTTTTGATACTAACGGAATCTTACTCGAAATAGATTGATAATATAGACTCATGATTCATTTTTTTTTAAGTGAATTAAGAAAGTTGTATTTGGTGAATTCAATTCCCGCTCTTTTTTGTTTGTCCATTCCTTCACTACGTATCTATTTCGACATAAAGAATAAGGAATCGGACTCTAGGAAAAGACAAATTATCCATCCTAGAATCCGGTTTTCACCTTTTGTATTTCTACTTTACTTAATATTCTCGCCCTACCTATTTTTTTAGGTTGAGTATCGAGTCGAATTGAATTCTCTTACACTTACAATAGAAATTATAAGATTTCTATTGTAGGACATGAAAATGTGAAAACAGCAACATAATCATATGATTCGAATTAATTGTGCAGTTGAAAAAAAACAAGAACCAAATAGTCTTCTTCACAATATACATACTATGACTAAGAAATTCTACGGTACAAGGAATTCTCTAAAGAGAGTCGAAAAAAACTAGAAAGAACCAATCAACAAAAATGGAGTTGTTTTTACCAGCTTAATATGTTGATAAATTCACATTCCTAAAAATTCATTTCGGACAATTGAACCTTCTCAAATTGTTTCTTTTTAAGAACCAAAAAGATTTGTGCCAAAATAATAGAGGCGAAGAAGAGCAAGAGACCTTGGACACGTAACGGATCTTGAAGCACTATTTCTGCATCCCCCTGACCAAATCCACCCACATTAGGATTACTCGTTAATGGTTGATCAAGTTTGATAGATTCACCCTCTGAAACAAGAAGTTCTGGTCCTGGCGGTATAATATCAATCACTTCACGTCCATCTGATGGATCTAATATCGTTATTTCGTATCCACCTTTTTCTTTTCTTATTATTTTGTTTATTACACCTGTTGCTGTAGCATTAGAAACATTATTATTACTCTTGCTTCCGTCGGGATAAATCTGACCCCGTCCCCTATTCCCACCTACGTATATAGGATATTTTAAGAAGTAAACATCTCTCTTAGTAGCGGGATCTGGAGAAAGAATAGGAAAGGTAATTTCACTATATTTTTTCCCAGCAACGGGGCCTATCACAAGAATATTTTTTTTTGTGGGACGATAGCTTTGAAAAGACAAATTACCTATCTTTTCTTTCATCTCGGGCGAAAGACGATCAGGAGGGGCCAATTCAAAACCCTCCGGTAAAATAAGAACAGCTCCTACATTCAAAGCCCCCTTTTTACCATTAGCAAGAACTTGTTTCACTTGCATATCATAAGGAATTCGAACAACTGCTTCAAATACAGTATCGGGAAGTACCGCTTGTGGAACCTCAATATCTACGGGCTTATTAGCTAAATGGCAATTAGCACATACAATCCGGCCGGTAGCTTCTCGAGGATTTTCATAACCTTGTTGGGCAAAAATGGGATATGCATTTGAAATGGGTGCTCGAGTTATTATATATATCATGAGCAATACGGAAATGGATCGGGTAATCTCTTTCTTTATCCAAGAAAAAGCATTTCTAGTTTGCATGGTCCAATCATTGATCCTGAAAATTTCTACAATAAGATTAGGTAGGTTACTGGCACAGTTCCCTACCCATGATTCTGCTATTTACTCGAATTATTTTCCTATAATATAGGAAGAAGACGAGTAAAACGAAAACGAATAAGTTCAATTTGGAATGTTTAGCTTTTCTAAAAAAAAAAAAAACAAATTTTAGATTTAGAATTGGATCAGCGAGTCGTTTTTTCAGTCAGTCAGTGAATGATAAATCACTACAAGCGACGGAGATACACGATTTAAATAACGGAAAATCCAGTATTTGAAAAAACTATCTATAATGACTGGAAAAAGCGAAACAAGACCTGATAGAATCTGATCATTCGGAATAAATCCAAAATCTTTATAGACAGACCCAATCATTAGTTCCCAACCATGAGTCGAATGAAATCCTACACAAAAATCAGTTAATAAAAGAATAAAAAAAGCTTTTATTGTGTCACTTAAGTTATATATAAATTCTTGAACCCAAGAGTTAAGAATAATGAGTTCTTGATTACCCCTAATAGAATAACCACTTAGAATAAGGAAACATATTATATTTGTACAGAAATGCAAAAACGTATGGATACAATCTTGGTTGTTCGTCTCGATCAATTGGATGGTCTCTTTATAGATTTCGATACGAAGGTTTTGTAAACGTGTTTCCGGGTATTCCTTTAGCATTTCATCCAAGAGGAACAGTTCTTCGAACTCTAGGAATTTATTTAAAATCCTTTTTTCGTGAATCGTATTCAAGAAAATTTCGGATTCTTTAGTATTCCACCAATTAGTAATCCAAGATTCCAGACTTTTCTGAAATAGAAAAGAGATGCACCAGGGCAAAAAGACTATAGATGTAAGACATAGAAGGGGAATGAATGCTTTCTTTTTTTCCATTTTTCGTCTTTAATGAACTCAGTTTCATCTAATTTTTCAACTAGATTATATAGAATAAGAATCTTTCTATGAAGCAGAAGTTCTATTACAAGTAAAGACAAGTAATAGAGCTTAACCTAGAATATATCCTCTTTCTAATTTTTTCATATCAATTGAGAAACTATTCTCGCTTTCTTTTTTCGAAATTTTTTGATACAGAGATTTCCATTGGTAGACTCAAGAATATGGAACGATTTCCATTGGTACACTCAAGAATCTGGACAAGTCCCAAGCTTTTTGTATAACGTTGCGTGGAGTCCTATCATCAACAGGAGTCAAGGGAATGGTCCCCTGTTCTCTGGTTTGCATATAAAGAACACCACTACTAGGTTCTGGGTTAGCTTGTAGTATGAGGGACTGAATATCTTCCATACGAACTCGGAGAAAAATACGACGATATGTTCCAGGAAATCCGTAACGAAAAAAACATACAATTCTATTTTTTTTATCGAAAAAATTATAGCCACTCCCCACATTCCAAAAAATGAGAAGCCACCAATGTAAACTTAGAAAGAGACCCGCAATTCCATAGAAAGTCAGCGTGACCCCTTGTGGCAAAAAAGGAATGACAAATTCGGACGAAATGAAAGGGAAAAAATACCTCCCATAATAACTGGAAACTGAAATATAGAAAACCCCTAATGAACCTAAAAGAGTGAAAGAAGCCCAGAAGAAATTGAGAATTTTTCGGGACCCCGGTACAATGTCAAGCCATGCGTCTTGTGAACGACAACCATGTTTTTCTGACCCCCAACTAATGAATTTTGGAACATGAACCAATAAAGCAGACATTACAATTAATACAAGGCCCACTAAAAACACATAAACGTTTATCATAAAATGGGTGCCTCAATTTCATATTTGTACCTGTTCTTTTTTGTTGATTGTTAGATTAATATTTTTGTTGTTATATTAAATCCTCCTTATCTTATTAAGGCTTATAGAATAATAATAGAAGTACTTTTCTTTTGTTTTTTATTTAGGGCAATAGAATAGTTGTTAAAAAATGGAACAAAATAACAAATCCAAACAAAAAAATTGAACTTTCTTTTCAAAAATATATGAAACTTGTACTATCTAAAAAATCTTGTTTTTTTGAACATGAAGAAATAAAGAAGCCATTGCAACTGCCGGAAATACTAGGCCTACTAAAGGAACAAAAAGGGATGGTAAGTTTATCATAAAATGGGGTACCTCAATTTCATATTTGTACCTATTCTTTTTTGTTGATTGTTAGATTAATATTTGGATAAGAAAGATAGTCTATCAATCACTAGAATTCATATAGACTTATACTCAGTCTATTTTTTTTAATTATACTATGGATAGCTAAATCAATAGATATGAATAGATAAATATATATATTCTAATATATTCTATATGGAGTCTAGAATATAATAAACCCAGAATCAAAAAAATGGAATAAGAAGAATCAAAATCTTTAAGTCGAACGAAATAACTGGATTCATTTTGCCGTCTATTTCAACAAGAACTATGTCCATGATAATGAATCTTTCTTTTTTATTCTTATCTTAATACTTTACTCTTATTACTTTACTCTTGGGTGTTCTAATTTTCTTTTTGTATGATAATGATATTGATTTCTTATATTCAAAGTTAAAAATTGAAAAACATAAATAAAATGATAGTCTGCATTAGTTTTCATTAGTTTTCATTTTCAGTCAAAGGACATAAACCATGGAACTGAAATAACTCAGTTAAAACCTCCTTTAAAAGATTACGTGGTACAATTGAATCAAATAAGCCCTTTTCAAATAAAAAGTCAGCCGATTGGGAACCTTCAGGCACTTCTATATTTAACGTTTGTTCAATTACTCTTTTACCCGCAAATGCAATGTAAGCATTTGGTTCGGCAATAACGATATCCCCCAACATCCCAAAACTAGCTGTTACCCCACCAGTAGTAGGAGATGTAAGTATCGCTACATAGAATAACTTTTTATTGATTTGATAATTATATAAAGCAGAAGAAATTTTAGCCATTTGCATTAAGCTGATACTTCCTTCTTGCATACGCGCTCCTCCAGACGCACATACTAGAATAAGAGGTAAAAGTTGATTGGTAGCATATTCGATCAACCGAGTGATTTTCTCACCCACTACGGATCCCATACTACCCCCCAGAAACCGAAAATCCATAATACCTATTGCTACAGGAATACCATTTAGTTGACCTGTGCCTGTTTCAACCGCCTCCTGTAATCCTGTCTCTTCTTGAAGAGAATCAAGACGGTTTTTATAAGGTTCCTCTTCCTTTTCCCATTCCTCTTTCTCCCTCTCTTCCTCGTCCTCGTCCTCTTCCCAACCATAATATTTTAAATTCAATTCCGCATAGAATTCCTTTAACTCTTTCGGAGTCTTTTTCGGTACGTTTTTTAATTCATCCTCCCATTCAATATAAAATCCAATTTCCTCTTCCGAATGAAATTCCTTTTTCGAATTAAATTCAATGGGATCTAGAGAAAACATGTCTTCATCCATCGGATTCCAAGTACCAGGATCAATCAAAAGTTCGATTCTATCTGAACTGCTCATTTTGAAATACTCTCCACAACATTCGCAAATATGCAAATTGGATTTCAAAAATTTCTTATAATTTGATGTATAGCAATTGTCGCATGACTCCCATAAATGTTGAACTTTTAACCAAGGATCAGTATCATCATATACTATTGGAATAAACTCACTATCATTTTTTTTTTGAATAAAATCACTCTCAGATTCTACTTCAGGAAAATCATTACCATTATCAGAATCTTCTATTTCAGGAAAATCACTATCATTTTCTATTTGTTGAATAAAATCACTATCATTATCATTTTCGATTTGAGTCAAATCACTCTCAGATTCTACTTCAGGAAAATCATTACCATTATCAGAATCTTCTATTTCAGGAAAATCACTATCATTTTCTATTTGTTGAGTAAAATCACTATCATCTAAAATGGAACTATCAATACAGATTTGAGAACGAAGATAACTCTCAATCCAACTATTCATGTTATGATTCCAATTCGATTTAGTATCATTAGGATCATTAGGATCATTACTCTTAGAGACATTCGTCAAATAGCTAGAATTTTGATAACTAGCGAAACTTTTTGGTTCATTTAAAAAAGAATCATTATTCTCAATCTCCAAAATTTGATTTTGAATAGAAAAATATATGGAATAATTCTTCCTATTATTATCGCTAACTAACAAACTTTTCTTAGATAGGGAATTCTGTATGTTGCTGACATCTACTAAATTATCAGCATGACTGGAACTCGAATTTTCACTATTGTTCTTCCAACTATCAATCTTATTATCCATATCAGTTAAAATAGATGGGTCTTCATTTGCACCGTTATTTTCAATAGGACCAAAACTATCTATTGATTTACTTAAACCACACCTGTATTCTAAACCCCTATTAAACAGCATTGAATTGAACCACTTTGTTTCCATAGATCTTTTTTCCTCTAGTTACATGAAAATACAATAGATGAATAGTCATTTGATGATAATTTTTTTTATCGAAGAAGTCTAGAAATAGAATCGCTAGGATTAATAAATCAGTAATAATAATGAACGAGTAAGTATTGAAAAAAATTCTCATTTCATTTCTATTTGAATAGAAAATGGATAACTATTTGTAATAGAAAAATGACAATAGTTAGAAAATTTGATTTTCAATTATTCTATTTTCTAAAAGATATGATCTGGGACGGAAGGATTCGAACCTCCGAATAACGGGACCAAAACCCGCCGCCTTACCGCTTGGCCACGCCCCATTTTTAAGTAAACACTAATAAATAATAAAGACTATTATGGGTTGTTCGTCAATTCCACTTCTAAATGGATTCGATAGAAGAAATTGTTGCTAGAATTTTGATATGCAGCGATATCGAATTAAACTAAATTGATTGATCATTCCATAGAATTCAATTAAGATATTGTATGAATATTGAATTTCTTCTATTTTTGATTTAAGAATGAAACTCTTTTGAACTTATTCAGTTCAAATCAAAAAGGGATTGGGGATCTGATCTTAGTTGATTCATCTTTTTTTTTCGTTTTATTACCGATTTAGTAATATTTATAGATATTAATATTAATTCAATATTTGAATTCTATTCTATTATTATCTTTTTTTATTTTCAAATTCTTCATTTTCTTTCTTCTAATTCTGCATTTTCGATTCTATCTCTATAGATATATATTTTGATATAAATGAAATCAAAATTTATTTTTTTCTTTTATATTTATTTAATTGTGAATCTCAATTGTGAATAAAAGGATAATACAAAAAATAGAGAATAATAAGAATAATATATATATAATAAATCATATATTCAATCATATATAGAATAAATCATATATATAAGAAATCATATATATAATAATACGATAATAAAAAAAAAAAATACAATAAAAATTAGAATTCAAAAAAAAAAAGAAAAAATACAATTCATTTTCTTAAAGAACAACATTTTTGTTATGCTTAATATCTTTAGCTTGGTATGTATTTGTATTAATTCTGTCCTTTATTCAAGTAGTTTCTTCTTGGGGAAATTACCTGAAGCTTACGCTTTTTTGAATCCAATTGTAGATTTTATGCCAGTAATACCCTTACTTTTTTTTCTATTAGCTTTTGTTTGGCAAGCTGCTGTAAGTTTTCGCTAAGATCTTGAATTTGAATAATGTCCTAAAAAAAGTCAGAGAATTTATTAGAAAACTCAAATTTTAACATTTTGAAAGATCAGATAAGTCTTACAGTGTGAATCCGTGATTACAAATCTTGAAATTTTTGGATAGACTATAAAAATATGGATTATCTCATCATTTCCTTTTTTCCATTATCAAAATTATATTATTCGATTTGAGTCTACCACCAATACGTGGATCTTTATTGTAGATATGAAAGAAAATTTTTGGTAATGGTAAAAAAAGGCTCAACTCTTACTACAAATTACAAATCAATTTCTTAAGTTTTTTTTGAAATCAGTTTCTTTCTTATAAACTGAGTATCATCTTATAAACTGAGTATCAAAGGAAACATAATATGAAATAGAAGAGAATCTATTCTCTTTCTCTGTCGTTTTTTTTTTTTAATTATCTTGGAGATTTTGTAATGCTTACTCTAAAACTATTTGTTTACACGATAGTGATATTCTTTGTTTCTCTTTTCATCTTCGGATTCCTATCTAATGATCCAGGACGTAATCCTGGACGTGAAGAATAAGAAAATCTTTTTCATTTTTATATCTATTTTAGATCTTGAACTAGTAAAAAATGAAACAAACAGGGAATCAAAAAAAATTCCATACCATAAGTTCAAAAATGTCAAATCATCAATAAACGGAAAGAGAGGGATTCGAACCCTCGGTACAAAAATTCGTACAACGGATTAGCAATCCGACGCTTTAGTCCACTCAGCCATCTCTCCCCAATTGAAAAAATGGAATGATTATGCTTATGATACCTCGGAGAAACAAAAAGAACAAAAAGTAGGGCTCGAAAAAAGCCTTCTATATATACTAAATCTAGACTATATATACTAAATCTAGAATCTAAATATAGAATTTTTAATTTTCTTTTTTTTTTAGTTTGTTTTTTTATCAAACCAGAGTCCAGCTAGGTATTGGCACGGCTCTTTTTTCCCATGAATCCTAGATAACAATGATTTCTTTTTCTGTATCAGATTTGAAAGAAACTTGTAATTAATTAAAACATTTTAATAAGATGAAACAAAAAGAAAAAATTACTTTTTGATCGTATATCATACGAATTCATCAGGTAACGTATCTAAAAAAGAAATAGAACTTTGGAGTCTTGCACAATTCATTTTTGTGTTATGAATTGAGTTTAGTAATTTTGTCGAGATCTATCTGTCAAAATACCTTCAACAAAATCCAAAAATGAGATTCGCCCCCTTTTCTAAATTTCATTAGGGGGCCCTTTACGAAACATGTGAACACTCTATTTATCAGCAAATTCTGCACCTATTTCATAATTCTGACTGATTCCCTTGTTCGACAAAAGATCCTTTTATATACAATAATGGTATTGTAGCGGGTATAGTTTAGTGGTAAAAGTGCGATTCGTTCTATCGATCCCTTAATAGTTAAGGGGTCCCTTCCGTGATTCATATCACGATCAAAAACTTTCTTTCTTACTTAAAGGGATTTCATCCTTTATACCTCTTAACGAACAATTCGAGGAATAATATACATTATCGTAATTTGTATACATTTTAGAATCAATTCTAAAATTATGAAACATAAGTTTTTGCAATTGGATCAAGAATCCCAATTTTTCAATATAAGTTAAAGGATCCAGGGAAAAAGATAGATCAAATTTGTTTCCAATCGTAACTAAATCTTCCAATTTTTTTATTATTTGTTTTGTATAGGAGAGATTGAAGCAAAATAGCTTTTAAACGATTTTTTTAGTTTACTAGAAACATCAACAGATTTTTTTAGCTCGACGGAAATTTTATTCTTTTCCTAAAGATTCTATGAAATAGAAATAGAGAACGAAGTAACTAGAAAAAAGAGATTGTTCGAATACTCCTTTTCTATAGGGATCATCTAAAAAGCAACGTTAATTGTATTCATACCGAAAGGCTGACATAGATGTTATGGGTCATTTTTTTTAATGTATTCCATCTCTCTCTTCAATTATTCTGTAAAGGAGCTGAATGAAACAAAAGTTTCACGTTCGGTTTTGAATTAGAGACGTTCATTCATAAACGTCGACTATAACCCTTAGCCTTCCAAGCTAACGATGCGGGTTCGATTCCCGCTACCCGCTTCTATTCTATTTCTCTATATATTCTATTTTTTATTTAGTAAATTGATTTCTTTAGTTTGAGTTATGAATAGAATAGTCAAGAGTCAAGAGTCAACAATTTGAATGATTCAGTCTTATTCTATTTCTAATAATTATTCTTTTTAGATTCTGATAGATAGAGATTTTATAGAATTCTTTTTTCTTTCACTTTTCACGACAATTTCGTGAAAAGTGAAAGAAAAAAAGAAAAGCGTCCATTGTCTAATGGATAGGACAGAGGTCTTCTAAACCTTTGGTATAGGTTCAAATCCTATTGGACGCAAATTTCTTACATATTCAATTTCTTGCAATTGCATATATATTAATTGAATTCTTTATTGCAATTGCATATATATTAATTGAATTCGTATATTTCTAAAAATAGATTGTGAATTTCTTATCTTTCTTATTCTTTTGTAAA